TTTATCTCTTCTCCTCACCTCATCATGCGAGATAGAGGAACCATTTGTTATATTATCAGGGTAATGATACATCAACCTGCGAGTTCTTTTTATGAGGCACAAACGGGAGAATTTATCCTGGAAGCAGAAGAACTGCTGAAACTGCGCGAAACCATCACAAGAGTTTATGTACAAAGAACGGGCAAACCCCTATGGGTTGTATCCGAAGATATGGAAAGGGATGTTTTTATGTCAGCAACAGAAGCCCAAGCTCATGGAATTGTTGATCTTGTAGCGATTGAATAAAAAAAAATAGCAGTAAGTTTAAGCAAATCGCCACTTTGCGATTTTCTCTTCTTACTTATTACCGGGTTTAATAATATTCTATTCATCTATTAAATAGAGAAGTAATTCATAATCATCCGGTTAGGATCGATCTAAACCAGCCCATTTATTATGTATACGATTCAACATGCCAACTATTAAACAACTTATTAGAAACACAAGACAGCCAATCAGAAATGTCACGAAATCCCCCGCTCTTGGGGGATGTCCTCAGCGTCGAGGAACATGTACTAGGGTGTATGTGCGACTCGTTCAGATCACCATTGGTAGAAAAAAAAGGGAAAGAAATTTTCCAGTATCAATGATCAGTACTAGTGAATAGTATAAAATGGAAGGAAGAAGGTCGTTCACTATCTATATATCGAAAACTAAAAAAAAAGATCTATTCAATTCTTCTATTGTATATGAAATTTATGGTTTCCGATGAGAAAAAATTCCTCATTGGTAACAAATAGTTATTCATTAAGCGGGGAAATCCTATTTTCAAAGCCGAAATCTTATGCCTATACTCTTGCAAAAACGGACTAAGAGGGTCAGCTACCCCATCCAATTTTCATAATTAAATACCGTTACTGTATAGGTAGATCTCGTTGTGAAAGACCTATTACTAGATAATTCATAGGTAGAGCCGAAGAATGTAAACTGTACAACTTGCTAATAGCATTGATTAAATGAAGTAAGGGACTCCGGTATATATAGAGGACCTCACCGTTTAAGACATAACCATAGAAACGATGGAATCCACTATTTCGTTATTCATTTCTATTTATTACTTTTTTCTGTTTTTTGATACCTAGTATCAATACTCGTTTCGAGGTGAAATGACTATAAAAAAAGAAAAGACAAATCGTGGTCGGGAAGGTTATAGTAGCAAAAGCCATTGGAATTTATATTTTATACATTGGAAGAATCCGTTTTGTTATTAATAAACTAGGAAAAGGGAAAAGAATAACTGAAAGAAAGGAAATCAATTAGTTATTCATGAAAGTTTCATTTATTCAATGACTAGAATTAGACGAGGATATATAGCTCGGAGACGTAGAACAAAAATTCGTTTATTTGCATCAAGCTTTCGGGGGGCTCGTTCAAGACTTACTCGAACAATTATTCAACAGAAAATAAGATCTTTGGTTTCGTCTCATCGAGATAGAGATAGGAAAAAGATAGATTTTCGTCGTTTGTGGATCACTCGAATAAATGCAGTAATTCGCGGGAATAGAGTATACTATAGTTATAGTATATTAATACACAATCTGTACAAGAGACAGTTGCTTCTTAATCGTAAAATACTTGCACAAATAGCTATATTAAATAGGAATTGTCTTTATATGATTTCTAATGAGATCAGATCATAAAATAAAAAAGGAAATTGTAAGGAATTTGTCAGAATATTTTAAATGGAGTTCGCTGGAGAATGAACTCCGGGAAGGTAGAGTAGAAATTAGTATGATAAAGTCGTTCAAAATTAAATGAGCGAATATGTCCAATATCCAATAAAAAAAGATTTCTTCTTCTTCCCCAATTTTTTTCTTACGATTTTTCGAACAAAATATCAATCTGTGTTTGAGTTCGGATTTTTATTTGGGTTCAATTGAGGAGTAAAGTAAGTCTACTTTTTTTTACTTATTTATGGTTCTAAGACCAGTAGCTCCGGCGGTCGACTCGCTTCTTTCAAATTGTTTCTCATTATTAAGAAAAGGTAACAAAGATAAAATACGAGCTTGTTTTATAGCAATAGTAATTAATCGTTGTTGTTTTAAGGTTAATCTATTTACCCGTCTAGATAATATTTTTCCTTGTTCACTAATAAATCGACTAATTAAACTCATGTTTCTATAATCAATTCGATCCCCCGATTGGATCGGGGGCAAACGCCTACGAAAAGATCGCTTGGATTTAAGAAAGAGTCGCTTGGATTTTTCCATGGTTTGTTTATTCCTTATCCTCAAAATCCTATTTCAATTTGATCCAAAAAGATTTCAAATTCAAAATATAGGATTTGATTTGGCTTTTTTTTTTAGTTAGTTATATTATGTTAACTAAAATGAAAATATATAGAATAATATGCTATATATAGAATATGTCCTTTTCGTGTTACTTGTAAGAGTGACACACAGGCACTTAATTCGAGTTATTTCTTTATCTCCCCGTGAATCGTATGTTTGTAACAATAGGGACAGAATTTTCTCAATTCCAATCGACTAGGCGTATTGTGTCGATTCTTTTGAGTAATATATCTGGAAACACCCCTTGATTCCTTATTAAGACCGTTTCTAACACAGTTGGTACATTCTAAAATAACCGTTACTCGGACATCTTTACCCTTGGCCATGAACCTCCTTTGCGTTTTTGATTCAACCAATTCTTCTACTTTCTGCGAAAAAAGAAATAAAAAAATAAGAAGTAAAACAACAAACTAATATTTAGGTATATTTTGAATCGAATTCGATTCAATGTACAGTATTTTATTAAAAGATCTTGTATGATCTTCTTGCCCTAGACACATTTCTGTTCTCACAATATTATTTCTAAATGGAATTGGAGAAAACCCGAATTTCGCCGAGGTTGAATCTACTTTTTTATTTCTCTTTCCTCCTTTCTTGATTATACTTCTACTTAATATATTGTATCGAATTCGATTTTTTCTAAAAAAAAAGAGGGGGAGGGATTAGTCACAAATCTTTTGATTCTACCTCTAATCTTCTTCACCCCTTCCCATGTCAATAACTAGAATGAAAAAAAAGGGAATGTCAACGCATCCGGAAATAAACGATTGATCTCTATCAAAAGACCTGCTAAAGCCCCAAACCATAGAGTACTTAGTACCGGTGCCACGGAAAGATATGTTTTTAGATCTCGCATTTTAAATCCTCCTTCTTTATTCTTTTTATTTATTGTATTATTTATTGTAATGCCTAATGTTAATACATATATGATCCGATATAATATATATGTAAGTAGTTAAGGACCGCTTGTATTTGTACACGGAATTCCTAATTCCAATTGAAATCTACAATGATTCGGTAGATAAGATTTTTCTTTTCTTAAAACCGAAAAAGACGTCCCTTCCGACTGAGCATTCCCAAAAAATATTCCCTTTTTTAGTTATTTTTTACGATGGGTTTCATATTCATGTGTATATAAGCCTTCTACTATTATTATATGTTACATGAGAATAAAAAAAAGAAATGGCAAGATAACTTGGATATATCAATGGAGAAAATAAGGATTTTGAAAACAAGACAGGGATTCTATAAAATGACACTGTAGACCAATTGAAAGGGATGTAGCGCAGCTTGGTAGCGCGTTTGTTTTGGGTACAAAATGTCACGGGTTCAAATCCTGTCATCCCTACCTATTACTTCTCGTCTGAGCAGTAACGAGGGATTTATTGAAATCGATTAAAATCAGGCATACATAATCCTTTTTTTATTATATCATATTCTATATGATAGTCTTATGCATACAAGATGTATTCGGGTTATAAAAAAAATCCTCTTCTTTTTTTTTTAGTTTTAGCTAGTGTGATAATGATAAGAAGATAAGAAAGCGCTCTTAGTTCAGTTCGGTAGAACGTGGGTCTCCAAAACCCGATGTCGTAGGTTCAAATCCTACAGAGCGTGATTCCATTCTTGGTTAGGTTAGTCCCAAAATTACAATTAAATAATTGACCAGTAATCTTAATTTGACCTCCTTTGGATTAAAGAAAAGAGGAGGTCAATTAAAAAAAAAAAGATGTTAATTAATTTAATCAAAGATCCAACTGATCACCACGTCTGTATTGTAAATATGCAGTTACAAATAATCCAGCTAAAGTAATAGGAATTAGACCTAAGACAATTCCAAATAGAAAAACTTCAATCATTTCAATTTTTTTGAAAGGGAAAAAGGAGAGGTAATATCTATCCCTACATATTAATCCGCATTGCCCATGAATCTCAATGACCACTAATTGGAAATTGACTCTCTAAGGAAATATAGAGTCTATCAATACCACAGAAAGATTTCTTTTTATGCGTTGTGTTCATTCAATTAATTTCAAATAAGTCGTATCTTGGTCAGACCAATAAAGAGAGCTGAGGTTATAGTTAAAGCTGCTAGTAGAAAACCGAAATAACTAGTTATAGTAAGCATGAAGATGAAGGAGCTAAATGAAATGTGTTCTTTTTATCCATATGTTTAGAAAGCACTTCCCTAAGTTTCAATATACGAAGATAAGCAAAAATACCAATTCAAATGAAAGAATAAGTTCAATTGATAGTTGTTAATTCATCAATCATTATAGACGGGATTAACAAAAACATAGAGTAAGGGAGGTAGAAAAAGAGATCAATTAATCATTTGTAATGTCTACCTATCCCTTAATTTCGAATCAAGTGATTCATTAGATAATTCTTGAGTAGACTAATATGAAAATAATAAAATAGTAAGAAATTCGAATCCATATAGAACAAAATTTGAAAATCATTTATCTTTTCTTTTGATCTTTTTTTTTAATCGTATCGAATCTATTTTTCGATTTTAGAATAAAGAGTGACCTTATAACAATAACACCTTTTTTTCTTGTCATTTGAGATATTATGTGAATGAATCTACTCCTGAATTTAATGAGTAAAAATGAAAATAAATAAAGTAAAAATAACAAAGGTATCGTACAACTGATCAAATCACTCACG